GCTTGTTGAAAAACCCGTTGTCGAACTTGATTAATTGCTCTTTGTTGTTCAAAATGAATGGTTTCATTTTTATAATTTTCTAACTGTTCCAAAGTCTTATAAGTTGCATTAATCAAATTCAATTTTTCTCGTTCTATTTCAGAGTATCCAGTCATTCGAAATTGATCCGCTTCTATTTCGACTTTCTGTAAGCGGGCCCGGGCTTTTTCTAACTGGTCTAGGGCCCCTTTGCGTAATTCTTCTGAATTTTGAATAGTCTTCAAGATCCTTTGTTTTCGATTATCTAATAAATCACTTAACACTCCCTTTCCAAAAAAAATTAACACACCAAGTACTACACTTAGGTTTATTAGATTGGTTGCAAAAATATCAGTATTAAACCCGAAACTCCCCGCGGATGGCCAATAACCCAAGGAAAGGAAAGAATCGGTTACATTTTTCATATGATCTCCTCTTTCTTATAGTTATAGCTTTCTTCTAGTTATAGATAGACTACTTAATTTTTTTTTTATTTCTATTCTTTAATTGTATTCTTTTATTATGACTTTCACTATTTCTAAATAGAAAATAGTAAATTGAGTCAAAAAAATATATTGATATTAGAAATGAATTTTAATGGATTTTTTTTTTCAATTGGAAATTTCCAAGTATTGGAAATTTCCAATAAGCTTGATACTTATTCGATTCGAATTAGTTCGATTCGAATTCGGTACCAGGTCTTATACAGGTCAGTTGCGAAATACCTCGTTTGTTACAATACAATTGCAATACTTCCTAAAAAAAGTTCGTCCATTGGACTAAGAAGGTAAAGGAAAAAGTTAGTTGGATCCTCATTCTTAAACCAGGGATTTCCGTGGGTTGTTGTTCCTAAGTAATTAAATTGTAGGAATTAAATATTAAAATAATTCGAAAAAACAAGATCAACAAATCTTACGGAAATAAATAAAAATATGTGTTTTTAGGATTAAACAAAAGGATTCGCAAATAAAAGAGCTAATGCTACAACTAACCCATAAATTGTTAAAGCTTCCATGAAAGCTAGACTAAGTAATAAAGTACCCCGTATTTTTCCTTCCGCCTCTGGTTGTCTCGCGATCCCTTCGACAGCCTGTCCCGCAGCAGTACCTTGACCAACCCCAGGTCCAATAGAAGCAAGCCCGACAGCCAATCCAGCAGCAATAACGGAAGCGGCAGAAATCAGTGGATTCATGATAAGTTCCTCGCGCCAAAACAAAAATAAAGAAATAGTTAATGATACAATCAACCAATATTCAAGTCACAATTACCGACGAAATGGAAAGGTTTCTATTGAAATCCCTATCCAAATTCACAATAGTAAGACAAATTAGATATATTTTTTTTTAGTTCCTATATACCTAAGTTAATGTCTAATATCACATATACGTGTTTTTCCCCCATACCGTAAACCAAATATTGTATCTTTATTGTATCTTAAAGTCATCGGGATTCTCGAATCATTCTTCGAAAGATTTACAAGAGTTTTCTTATAGCGATTAGATTATATACACCTAGTTCGACCCCCCATTCCTACGCAAACCAATCCATATTTTTTTTTTACAATTAAAAAATATCGTAACCTTTTTTACAATTACTCTAGATCGTCTATATCTTGATTTATACCTTATTTGTCTATTTATCTTCCCTAAGTGGATTACCTCAAACGGCGCATACATTGCGTCAGGCTAAGCTAAAAAAGACTGTGTTGGAAACTAGTCAATGATGACCTTCCATGGATTCGCCTATATAAGCCGCAGCTAGGGTTGCAAAAATAAGAGCTTGAATACCGCTTGTAAATAATCCAAGGAACATGACTGGTATAGGAACTACTAAAGGTACTAAAGAAACAAGAACAACAACTACTAATTCATCAGCTAAAATATTTCCGAAAAGTCGAAAACTAAGCGATAACGGTTTTGTGAAATCTTCTAAGATGTTAATAGGTAAAAGGATTGGCGTTGGTTGAATATATTTACCGAAATAACTCAATCCCTTTTTTGTAAGGCCCGCATAAAAATATGCTACTGAAGTAAGTAAAGCTAAAGCAACGGTCGTGTTTATATCATTTGTGGGTGCGGCTAACTCCCCGTGAGGTAACTGTATAATTTTCCAGGGTAAAAGAGCCCCTGACCAATTCGAAACAAAAATAAATAGAAACATAGTTCCAATAAAGGGAACCCATGGGCCGTATTCTTCTCCAATTTGAGTTTTGCTCACGTCTCGAATGAATTCAAGAACATATTCAAAGAAATTCTGACCATCAGTAGGAATGGTTTGTGGATTACGAACAGCTAGAATGGCTGAACCTAATAAAATAGCAATTACGACCCAAGAAGTAATAAGTACTTGCGCATGGACTTGGAAACTTCCTATTTGCCAATAGAAATGTTGGCCTACTTCCACACCGGATATATCGTATAAACCTTTTAGTGTTTTGATAGAACATAATAGAACATTCATATTACCCTCTGAAAGAAATAGA